ATCTTACAATAGAAAGAAGAATAAATAAGGAAGAATTGAAAACAAAATAAAGATAAGATTTTCTAGTCCATAATGTATTTCATCAATCTAAGTGGAATAAGCAAAGTGAATTCCTTATTGGTTAGTCAAATTCCTTTTCTAAATGAAAACCACAGGGTTGAAGGACATGTCCGGATTTGATAAAATCAATAAAGTAAGGTTTTGTCGTTCTAGACCATCGGATTCGCCATAAAGAATCATAAATAAATACGAATAAAAAAAAAAGGGGGGGGGGGGGAAATCAAAAAAAACACATAGAGAAAAATTATACAAAGTTATATATAAGTTTCTACCCCCCCTTGGCATTTCTTTAATTGGATTTTTTCTTTAATTGAATTAAGTTTGATTAGACGGAAGTTCATTAAAAACTTCCGCTTTCTTTAAAAGATTCTGAACAGTTCCTGTGGGTTGAGCCCCTTTTTCAAGGAAATACAGAATAACGGGAACATTTAAATAAGTTTGATTCTTCATGGGATCATAAAACCCCACGTTTCGAAGATCTTTTCCTTCTCTTCGGGATCGAACATCAATTGCAACGATTCGATAGACGGCTCATTGGGATAGATATAGATGAACAATACCCCCCCTAGAACCGTATAGGAAGTTTTCTCCTCATACGGCTCGAGAAAAAATGATTTGATTCAAAGTTTTGTCTATATATATACAATTCTAATAAATTCAATGACAAATAGGCCTATAAAATAAATTAGACTATGATTTCCGTTTTTTTTTCTTTTTTTTTACTTCTTTTTTTTTTACTTCAAAAAAAAACCATTCGTACTCATAACTCAAGTTGGTTAACTCTCAACTAGCTCAAAGGAAAAATCTTCAGTTAATGTCATTTATTGAGTGGTCTTTACCCCCTTTTGTTTGCCTCGTTAAAAATTCGATTTTGATTCTTTAGTCTTATCTAGTTATTGAGACTATCGAGACAATTTAAATGGTCTTTCCTTGTTCTTAGATCCTTTCTTTTGATTTTAATCATTGGGTTTAGACATTACTTCGGTGCTTCTTAATCCTTTCAAAATGGCAGCAACATACCCTTTTTGATTTCTTTCTCTCAAAGAATCCTATGTACAGTTAATTCTCGCGTGATACACTTTCAATCGAAAAAGTTTGATCAATTACAACAAGTTTTTCTTTTTAATTGGATCCTTTTTATTTCTATATATGGAAGATACGTTTACGAAGTTGTTCCATTTGATCGGTCTTAACCCTAGATCCTTGCCCCCAAGAAATGAATTAATCCTTTTTACTCGAGCTCCATTGTGGACTATTTACAACCCAACAAAAAATGAAAGGTTCGAGTGTAACAGAACAAACAATGTCGAGTCAAGAGCACCCTCATTCCTAGATAAATGGAAAATGGTGGATGTAAAAATCCACAATGGATCGTGTCCTTCAAGTCGCACGTTGCTTTCTACCACATCGTTTCAAACGAAGTTTTACCATAACATTCCTCTCATTTGGGACCCGTATGGAATTGATTCAATTAAAGAATCATGAATAGTCATTGGTTTAGTTGTACATAGACACAGTAATCTAGACTTTTCTATATATGATATGTGGAAGAATTTTATGTGGAAGAATTTTTCTGAAAAAAGTCTTAGCAAGACAGCATCTTTAACATATATAAAACCTATATATATAAATAATATATATAGATAATAGACAGAAATAGAAAGATATCAACGAATAACTTTTTCAATCTGCATCTTCGAGCAACTCAATAGCATAGATTCAACAATTTCCTACTTTCTTTTTTTTTGAGTACCAAAAATTCGACTTAGAAAATCATTCAAAAAAGAATATTTCTAATTGATCTTGAAAAAGTTTTGTATTTAGACATAATTATTATTATTATTATTGAATTATTTTATTCAAATAAAATTGTATATTGTATAATAAGCATCAGGTTTGAAAGATAAGTATTTCTTTTTAAATTGACTCATCATTGATTTAAAATAGATTTAAGTAGATGAAAGAAAAGAACAAAAAAATCCAATTTTTTTTCATGAGATGGATAAAAAAATGATGTAAGTTAAGATTTGAATCTTTATTCTTTTCATCTGATTACGAAAATCAAAATCAAAAAAAATAGGGAGTGGTTTTCGTATATATCAGATAGACTGAACAGTTGTCACTGTTATCGATATTCTAGAATATCGAATTGAAATCATTATAAGCTAAACATTTCCCGATTCTATATTATATGTATTTTGTTACACTTTAACATAGAGTTGAGTATTATTGAAATAATTGACTCTTGTCATAAAGTCAATAAAAGTGATAGGATAAATAACTCCTGCCTTAATCCTTCCATAGATTTCCAATTTTTCATTAGAGCCAAGCACGAAATACCTAACTAAAATGAGATTTAACCAGAATCCATTGGTTCCATAAAAAAATCAAAAATTTCTCCATTATATGGAACTTGATGATTTGGTAAGGAGATTCGAAGAGACACAGATATTAAAATTAATACGGATTAACTCCTATCCACTTCGCTACTTCTTTTCTTTCTATGGTAAGAATGGTAAGAATGGTAAGAATGCAGCGGATATGCGCTGGGACGGAAGGATTCGAACCTCCGAATAGCGGGACCAAAACCCGTTGCCTTACCACTTGGCCACGCCCCATTTCAATTTCTAATCGACACTAAGAAACAATAATATTGTTATTGATTGTTTGTCAACTACAGTCCAAATATATATATATCTATAGAATAGATTGGTACTAGGATTTTGATATATATATATCGATATAGAATTCAACTTTATTTATTGATCATTACATCGAATTCAATTAAGATATTGTATGAAAGTATGATTTCTTCTATTCTCAAAGGAGAATTGGAGGATTTTTGATTGGGTGGGTTCAAAGAAAAAGAAGGATTTTTTGTCTACCTTACTTACTTTCTTCCTTTTTCTTATATTCAAAACTCAATAAAAATGCAATTATCTCCAAGAACAAAATGCCTGTTATGCTTAATATCGTTAGTTGGACCTGTATTTGTATGAATTCTGTCCTTTATTGGAGTAGTTTTTTCTTGGGCAAATTGCCCGAAGCTTATGCTTTTTTGAACCCAATCGTAGATTTTATGCCAGTCATACCTGTTCTTTTTTTTCTCTTAGCTTTTGTTTGGCAAGCTGCTGTAAGTTTTCGATGAGATTCTTAATAAGAATATCCTAGAAAATGCCTGATTTCTTCGAGAACAAATTCTAACAATTGATAAAATCAGATAAGTTTTAGAGTATGGGCGCTGAATTTGCACACTGAAATTGTTGTATAGTCGCCATAACAACTTACCCCCATTTCCTCTGTTTTCACCCTTTTTCCAGTCAAAGACCCTAACCCTATTAGGGTCTCCTACAATATCTAATTTTTCTATGAAAAACATTTTTTTTTAATGAAAAACAAATGCATTTTTGACAATTTTTTTCTATTTTTATAAAAAAACCTCCTCTACTGGTGTCAAAATAGGATAGGGGATAGAAAGATGGAAAATCTATTCTCTTTTTTTTTTTTTTGCAAAAATTATCTTGGAGATTGTGTAATGCTTACTCTGAAACTCTTCGTTTATACCGTAGTGATATTTTTTGTTTCTCTCTTTATCTTTGGATTCCTCTCTAATGATCCGGGGCGTAATCCTGGACGTGAGGAATAAAATTCAAAGCGTTTTCCTGGGGTAATTTTCAAATCTTCTTATAATTTCATCTAATCCACAGGTTTCACTCACTAACATTTTTGAAAGTAGAAAAAAAAATAAAGTAATGAACGGAAAGAGAGGGATTCGAACCCTCGGTACGAATAACTCGTACAACGGATTAGCAATCCGACGCTTTAGTCCACTCAGCCATCTCTCCCAATTGAAAAAGATAATTACTACATTACACACAATGTACGTAGTCTTTCTTTCTCTCTTCTTTCTCTATTCTATTATATTCTTTCTCTATTCTATTATATATATAGATATATATATAGAGAGAGAGATAAATATATAGAGAGAGAGATAAATTGACAAATAAGGAATTTCCTTTATGTAAAAAGGGGATTCGAACGCGCCAACAATCGAACTAAAGAAAAATAAGGAAGACCTCTTTGTGTTGATTTTGTTCGAAAGGCCCTTCTTTCATATTCTGATTTCTTCTGATGGCCTGGCCTGGTCAGTACCTAGCCGGGCCATTTTTTTATTCCAACGAATTTATGATATATGATTTGGATTTGAAAAAAAAAAAAAAACACTTTCTTATTTATTATATATTCATATTCAATTGAATATTCAAGCAACAAAAAAAAGAAGAAAGAATATTTACATCCTTTTCTTGTTACATTTTATTTTCATTTTCCGAACTAAAAAAAACTTTAGATCTTCCACAATGCACTTTTTGGTTATTATTTTAGTGTTTTTTCAATCTTTTTCAGCAAAAGAGAAAACTTTATTAGTTATTTCACCGAATCTCATTAAATTTTGATCTCCCCAAGAAAAAGTTCAACACTCTCATTTTTATGATTCTTTAATGATCCTATCTTGATAATGCTCAATTATCTTGTTCGACAAAAGGTACGTTTATGTACAATAATCGTATTGTAGCGGGTATAGTTTAGTGGTAAAAGTGTGATTCGTTCTATTAACCCTTTAATAGTTAAAGGGTCTTTCGGTTTTATTCATATTCCGATCAAAAACTTTATTTCTTAAAAGGATTTATTCCTTTACCTATCAATGAGAAATTCGAGAAAAAAATACACATTCTCGTGATTTATATCCACGAATCACTTAGAAATTGAAAAGTTGGATTATGAAATTGCGAAACATAATTTTAAAATTGGATTAAGACTTCCAATTTTTTAAGTATGAGTAAAGGATCCATGGTTGAAGATAGAAAGTGAATTTCTAATCGTAACTAAATCTTCCATTTTTTTATGTTGAAAGAAATAAATTGAAGCAAACAAAATAGCTA